TCGATTGAATTATTGTTCAGATTGAGATGAATCAAGATTGATAAGGAGTGGTTAATGATGCTCGAACATATACTTGTTTTGAGTGCCTATTTATTTTCTATTGGTATCTATGGATTGATTACAAGTCGAAATATGGTTAGAGCTCTTATGTGTCTTGAACTTATATTAAATTCAGTTAATATGAATTTTGTAACCTTTTCGAATATTTTTGATAATCGTCAATTAAAAGGAGACATTTTCTCCATTTTTGTTATAGCTATTGCAGCCGCTGAAGCAGCTATCGGCCCGGCTATTGTTTCATCAATTTATCGTAACAGAAAATCAACTCGTATTAATCAATCAAATTTGTTGAATAAATAGTCTTCATCATAGAAATGGAAATTCAAATATTCCTAAATAATAGGTTTGATACGGGTAAGGTTTGCTCGTATTTGAAAAAACATACGAAATCAAAGTATTTTGGTCCTCGCTCATAAACGAATTTGGAAGTAGATTGATTCTGATCACTCATCGATTCGTCTGGTATCTAAGTATAGGATTCATTTAGAAGTTAGTTTACTAGACCGAAAATTTATGACGTTCAAAAATGTATAAATCCAATGTCACATTCAGTAAAGATTTATGATACATGTATAGGATGTACTCAATGTGTCCGCGCTTGCCCTACCGATGTATTAGAAATGATACCCTGGGACGGATGTAAAGCTAAACAAATTGCTTCAGCTCCAAGGACCGAGGACTGTGTTGGTTGTAAGAGATGTGAATCTGCCTGTCCAACGGATTTCTTGAGCGTTCGAGTTTATTTATGGCATGAAACAACTCGTAGTATGGGTCTAGCTTATTAATAGGTTCGATAAAACTCTACTTGAATCCATTTTCTTTTTTTTTTTTTACCGACAAAGCCCGTGCTCAAAATAAAATGAAAATATTTTGAGCACGGATTTTTCTGGCCCAAGTGTATCTTGTCTTTACCACGAATCATTTTCCTTTCTTAACAATAATTGTTGTTTTACCAATATTTGCAGGTTCTTTAATTTTTTTTCTTCCGCATCGAGGAAATAGAGTAATACGATTGTATACTATATGTATATGTATATTAGAACTTCTTCTAACGACTTATGCATTCTGTTATCATTTCCAATCAGATGATCCATTAATCCAACTAGTGGAAGATTATAAATGGATCAATTTTTTTGATTTCCATTGGAGATTAGGGCTAGATGGACTTTCTATAGGACCCGTTTTATTAACGGGATTCATCACTACTTTAGCTACTTTAGCGGCTTGGCCCGTTACTCGAGATTCTCGATTATTTCATTTCCTGATGTTAGCAATGTACAGTGGGCAAATAGGGTTATTTTCTTCTCGGGACCTTTTACTTTTTTTCCTCATGTGGGAGTTAGAATTAATTCCCGTTTATCTACTTGTATCCATGTGGGGAGGAAAAAAACGTCTGTACTCAGCTACAAAATTTATTTTGTACACAGCAGGGGGCTCCGTTTTTCTTTTAATTGGAGTTCTGGGTATCGGTTTATATGGTTCTGCTGAACCAACATTAAATTTTGAAATTTTAGCCAATCAGTGCTATCCTGTGGCCTTGGAAATAATATTATATATTGGATTTTTTATTGCTTTTGCTGTCAAATTGCCAATCATACCCCTACATACATGGTTACCAGATACCCATGGAGAAGCGCATTATAGTACTTGTATGCTTCTAGCCGGAATCTTATTAAAAATGGGAGCGTATGGATTAGTTCGGATCAATATGGAATTATTCCCACACGCTCATTCTATATTTTCTCCTTGGTTGATGATGGTAGGCGCAATGCAAATAATCTATGCAGCTTCAACATCTTTCGGTCAACGGAATTTAAAAAAAAGAATAGCCTATTCCTCTGTATCTCATATGGGTTTCATAATTATAGGAATTGGTTCTATCACCGATATGGGGCTCAACGGAGCCCTTTTACAAATTATCTCTCATGGATTTATTGGTGCTGCCCTTTTTTTCTTAGCGGGAACGACTTATGATCGAATACGTCTTGTTTATCTTGACGAAATGGGTGGAATAGCTATTCCAATGCCAAAAATATTCACGATGTTCAGTAGCTTTTCAATGGCCTCCCTTGCATTACCGGGTATGAGTGGTTTTGTTGCCGAATTACTAATCTTTTTTGGACTAATTGCTAGTCCAAAATATCTTTTACTGACAAAACTCCTAATTATTTTTGTAATGGCAATTGGAATGATATTAACTCCTATTTATTTATTATCTATGTTACGGCAGATGTTCTATGGATATAAGATATTTCATACCCCAAACTCTTATTTTTTGGATTCTGGACCACGAGAGTTATTTCTTTCGATATCCATTTTTTTACCCGTACTAGGTATTGGTATATATCCTGATTTCGTTCTTTCACTATCAGTTGAAAAAGTTGAAGTTATTCTATCTAATTCTTTTTATAGATAGTTTTCATGAATAAAAAAATCTTATCATTTTGAAAATGTTCGTTGTATAATGACAAAAAGAAGGCTTTTCTTCTTATCTTACGTTAGAAATTGGAACTGGCGAGAACCCGGTGAATCAAATATTCTAGTGATTCACCGGATTCTCACGAGTTAACACAAAGTTTTTTATCTGATATGTGTTGTACGCTTTTCTATTCCTATTGGTAAGAACCCCTCTTCTTGGATTCAATTAGATGTTAATGGAAATGAACCATAACTATGTAGTCCTATTCCTAAAAGATTGACCCCAAAATAACATATCCAAATTATAAGAAATCCAATAGACGCCACAATTGCTGAATTTATACCCTTCCATTTTCTATTTGTTCGAGTATGTAAATAAATCGCGAATACCATCCAAGTAATAAAAGCCCAAGTTTCTTTTGGGTCCCAACTCCAATAGGATCCCCATGCTTCGTTAGCCCAGACTGCTCCAGAAAGAATTCCTACGGTTAAAAAGACAAATCCTAGACTAATAACCCGATAACTCCAATAATCCAATTGTTGAATCAATTGCGACCTGTAATAATTCTTTGGAGAAAAAAAAGAAGTGTTTTGTAAAACATTACTTCGTTCATTCATGTATTCAATTTCACCAAAGAAAAATGACTCATTAAAATTTATTAAATGATTACGCATACAAAAAAACTTTCTGTTTTTTCTAACTGTAATGACTAGAAGTGATACTGATAATAATGATCCACCTAAAAGGGCTGCATAGCCTAATATCATCATACTTACGTGCATTATTAACCACTCAGATTGAAGAGCGGGTACTAATATTGTAGATTCGTGTATTTCAGTTAAAAGACCTGACGTAGCAAAGCCCTGGGTAAAAATAGCACTTGGCCCAATTATTGTGCTTAGAATATTTTGATTTTTTTTGAAATATGGAATTATATGAATAAGAGAAAAACTCCATGAAAGGAATATTAATGATTCGTATAAATCACTTAGTGGAAAATGTCCTGAATAAATCCAACGAGTAACTAATAATCCTGTTATACAGAAAAAAGTAATTATCATGCCCTTTTCGGATGAATGATATAGTTTTACGATTTCATCAACTAAAAAGGTTATCAAATAAATTGTAATTATAATTGAAACGATCGAAAAAGAAATATGAGTTAATATATGCTCTAAGGTTGAAAATATCATAAAATTAAAATGAAAAAAGGACTCCCTTAATTATAAACTCGAAATCGGGAATTGAATTCATTATTCATTATAGGATCTATTTACTTTTTTTAGGAGATGACATGCCGCTACTCGGACTCGAACCGAGATGCTCTAGCACTGCTTCCTAAGAGCAGCGTGTCTACCGATTTCACCATAGCGGCTTGTCTTGAACTCATAATAACCTATGAATAAACAATCGTCTAGATTTAAGATGCAATATTTTTTAGGAACGATTCAAATTGCTGAATAAAAATTCGTTCAAATAGGTATTTGAAGGTTCATTATTTTAGTTTAAGGCTTTATTTTTCTTGTGTATTTTATACTCACAACTCTTGATAGTCCGACTTTAACTTAAGGGGCAGAACTCCCCACAAAAACATTTTTTTTAATGAACTCTTTTTTTTCTTTCCAAAATAGAAACCAAAAAAATTAATTTGACTACGTAACAAAAAAAAAAAAAAAGAACTCATTTTGGCTCATTCAAAATTCACACTGAAATTTATTTTCACTAAGTGGTTTTGAGTGGATTTATGATCAGATATATATGAGTCTGTATAGGAATTCATAGAAAATTGAAAAGTAAAAGTAAGAAAGTTGCACAAAAAGGTTTCGAATTTTAATCAATTAGTTTCAGTGATTTTAGTAACGAAAGATTTTCGTTACGCCTTTCTAAGTGTATCTATAGAAAAAACCTTACAGTATTGTAACAAATGAGTTGATGGGGACTCCCCGCCTTGCAAATGAGAAAATATACTAAAAAGTAGACGTCGTATCCTGTATTTTTTTGTCAACAAAAAAAGTCTTCTTTTTTTTAATTCTATAAGGTAAACAGAAGAATTATTATTCTACATATTCTAAGAGGGGAACAAATTCCATTCCCTCTTGAATTATTCAATAGGAAATGGAAATAGGGAATTTGATTTTCGAAACGAATTGAGTCAATTTTTGAGCCAGACCAGTTTAGATTATTCTAACGTGTTATGTTTTATTTCTTATTTTATTTGTTTGTCCTACAAAGAAACTTTTTGAATTCCCGGTAGAAAGAGATTTCCCTAAGGAAAACGCTTTTAACGCTGCCCAGTACCCCTTTCTTTTCCAAAAATTTTTACGAATACGCTTTTTTGATGCAGAAGTACGTTTTTTTGGAACTGCCATTTAAATAAAAATTAAGAGATTTCTCAGTGCTATAGCTGGATGTGAAAGACATCTATTGTTAAAAAAAAAAAAACGCCGCTTTCCCAATTCATTATCTATTTCTTTTCTAGAAAATATTACTAAAAATAGGAAAAAGAAGTATATTCTTTTTT